TTGGCTCTCACGCTCAATGTAAATTACCATATCTTTATTGTTAATGTAATGAGCCTATCCTCTATTCTCTTGTCATATTCCAAAATGAAATCAAAATATCAAACTAATCCAAGACAAAAAAATTCGGAGGACTCTTCTGACTAAACAAAAAATATGTAATTGTCAGCAAAATTGTTTACTTTTTTAATCCAAGAAGTTTTTCGTACTTTAACATAGGTCATCGATTCAGCATTGGCTAAAAAAGGGGATAAAATCCCCAATAAGTAGTTCAAATCATTTTATCAATATGAGTGTTCTCTATTGATAAAAATTATTTATTTGAAACCATCTCTATATTAACATAGTGGTAGAAAGAGTACCATGCTGCGTCTGGACTTCAAACAGTTTAGCTTTAACCATGTTAATGGGCCCATATTATTGGTTGATAGAGAATCAAAGTGGATTTTCCAATAAATTACGAAATGCTATAGTTCTTACATATGATTTCTGAATTTATTCAGAAGTAATTCGCGAGATCATGCACCCTTCTTTCTTAGGTATAACTTTCCTAGTTATAAGAGAAAAAGTACATCTGGTTGGATCCAGCCTATTCTTGAAATAAACAACTCGCACACACTCCCTTTCCAAAAAAGATCAAGACCCCAAGCACTACACTTAGATTTATTAGATTTGTTGCAAAAATATCGGTATTAAACCCGAAACTCCCGGCGGATGGCCATTGGCCTAAAGAAAGGAAAGAATCGGTTACATTTTTCATAGGATCTCCTCTATAGATAGACTAAAAAATCGAACGGAGTTCTTTTTGTATTACTTTGCCCTATATATATTTCTAGTTTCCTACTTTCTAAATCGAATCAAAAATATATTCGATTTAGAAATATTGAATTACCTTCTTGGTTGCAACCCCTCTTAAAAGGCCTACGAACACAAACGGGAAGGATGAAAGCGAGTTCGTATGCTAATTCCTCATCCGCAAATCAGCCCTTCCCGTGGGTTATTTTCTCAACGAATAAGTAATTCTAGGAATGAAATCTTTATATAATTCGAAAAAGCAAAGCACAAGTCCAAGGCAATATAATAAAATTTTTAATTTTTCATATTTCTAATATTAAACAAAAGGATTAGCAAATAAAAGTGCTAATGCTACAACCAAGCCATAAATTGTTAAAGCTTCCATGAAAGCTAGACTAAGCAATAAAGTACCTCGTATTTTTCCCTCCGCCTCGGGCTGTCTCGCGATACCTTCTACAGCTTGACCCGCAGCAGTACCTTGACCAACTCCAGGTCCAATAGAAGCAAGCCCTACAGCCAATCCAGCAGCAATAACGGAAGCGGCAGAAATCAGTGGATTCATGATAAGTTCCTCGTACCAAAAAAAAAATGGTTAATGATACATTCAACCAATGAACTATGACTTAATTATTCGATTGCTACGATTCATCCAGTCAAAGTAACTACGAACTTCGAATTCAAGTAATAACATTCTTGAATTATCAAAACTACTTTGATATCTCTTTTTTAGTTTCTCTCGAGAAAGTCTTTGTGAATCCATACAACTTTAGTTTTTCTGTTTCTTTGTCCCGAACCGCTCTTTGACTTTGAATTCTTCGATTTTTTTTATTGGCTTCATCTTCAACTCACAGTCACATATGAGACAGAAGGACTTCTATAGAATCCCCGTCTACACTCATATTCGATTAGTAGGGAAATTTAGATATATCTTTAGCTCGTATATAACTAGTCAATATCTAATATCACATATACATGTCTTTCTTCCACAATGTAAACCCACTCTTTCTTCATCTTGAATTCAATCGGATTTAATAAGGATGCGTCTAACCCTTGACAAGAGTGAACTTATCGCCATTCAATTCCATATACCTAGTTCGACCTTCCCTCTACGAACCATTTATGAATCCCCTTTGTTATAAATTTTCCTTTCCCTTCCCCCTTGTTTATCATTATCCTGCAACCTAAATTGATAAGATAATCAATGGATAAATTGATTGGGCCGAATCGTTGCATAGACATTAATTTGATTGATCTAAGTTCATACAATTTATTATTTATTAATATTTTCGTTTGGTCAATCGTTGAATAAAATCAACTCAAAAGGCGAATAATTTGATAGAACATCCTTTTTATTTAATAACACGTCGTAATATCGCAAGACTTCTTAGTCAAATGAGTAGTCCAAATAGTTAATATTCGGATTGGATGACCCATCTAAATTGAATATTCATTGAGGGGAACGTTTGATTATGGTATAAATGGACCAAACGGGAATTTTAGGAAAAAGATCTTTGAGATCTCTTTCCTTTTTTTCTACTCTAATATCAATATTGTAATCTTTATTGTAATCTTTTTTTTTTCTATTACTCGAGATCGTATATAGTGTAGTTGTATTGTATATTTTTATTCCCTAAGTCAATTTTTTTAGCCATGCACACATTGCCTTAGATTAAACTAAAAAAAAAGACTATTTAGAAACCTAGTCAAT